GGTAGAATGGAAAGAATTGGAGGAAGAGGAACCCACAGGGAATGAATGGGAAGATCGAAAAGTTGGAAGAAGAAAAGATTTTTTGCTTAGACGCATGGAATTGGCTAAGCATTTTATTCGAACAAATATAGAACCAAAATGGATGGTTTTGTGTCTATTACCAGTTCTTCCTCCTGAGTTGAGACCAATCTATCATATAGATGAGGATAAACTAGTGACCTCGGATATTAATGAAATCTATAGAAGAATTATCTATCGGAATAATACTCTTACAGATCTATTAACAACAAGTATAGCTACGCCAGAAGAATTAATAATATCTCAGGAAAAATTGCTACAAGAAGCCGTGGATGCACTTCTTGATAATGGAATCTGCGGACAACCAATGAGGGATGATCATAATAGAGTTTACAAGTCGCTTTCAGATGTAATTGAAGGCAAAGAAGGAAGAGTTCGCGAGACTCTGCTTGGTAAACGGGTCGATTATTCAGGGCGGTCCGTGATTGTCGTGGGCCCTTCACTTTCATTACATCGATGTGGATTACCTCGCGAAATAGCAATAGAACTTTTCCAGGCATTTGTAATTCGTGACCTAATTAGAAAACATCTTGCTTCGAACATAGGAGTTGCTAAGAGTCAAATTCGGAAAAAAAAACCGATTGTATGGGAAATACTTCAGGAAATTCTGGATGACCATCCTGTATTGCTGAATAGAGCGCCTACTCTGCATAGATTAGGCATACAGGCATTCCTCCCCGTTTTAGTGGAAGGGCGCGCTATTTGTTTACATCCATTAGTTTGTAAGGGCTTCAATGCAGACTTTGACGGGGATCAAATGGCTGTTCATGTGCCTTTATCTTTGGAGGCTCAAGCAGAGGCGCGTTTACTTATGTTTTCTCATATGAATCTTTTGTCTCCAACTATCGGGGATCCGATTTCGGCACCAACTCAAGATATGCTTAGTGGACTCTATGTCTTAACGAGTGGAAATCGTCGGGGTATTTGTGTAAATAGGTATAATCCATGTAATCGTAGAAACTATCAAAATGAAGATAATAACTATAAGTATACAAAAAAAAAAGAACCCTTTTTTTGTAATCCCTATGATGCAATTGGAGCTTATAGGCAAAAACGAATCAATTTAGGTAGTCCTTTGTGGCTGCGGTGGCGACTAGATCAACGCGTTATTGCTGCAAGAGAAGCTCCCATCGAAATTCACTATGAATCTGTGGGGACCTATTATGAGATTTATGGACACTATCTAATAGTACGAAGTATAAAAAAAGAAATTCTTTATATATATATTCGAACCACTCTTGGTCATATTTCCCTTTATCGAGAAATAGAAGAAGCCATACAGGGGTTTTGGCAGGGCTGTTGTAATTCTATGCTACCAACGGGAATTCGAGTCTCTCCGGGTTAACTAGGACCATAATTGCAGAATTTCTACGTGAATCAAGATCTAGAAAAGGAAGTTTTCCAATCACTGACTCAAGCCCATTGTCAAATTCTACTCAGCGCAATATGGAGGTACTGATGGCAGAACGGCCCACTCAGGTCTTTCACAATAAAGTGATAGACGGAACTGCCATGAAACGGCTTATTAGTCGATTTATTGATCACTATGGAATAGGATATACATCACATATCCTGGATCAAGTAAAGACTCTGGGTTTCCGACAAGCTACCGCCGCATCCATTTCATTAGGAATTGATGATCTTTTAACAATACCTTCTAAAAGATGGTTAGTTCAAGACGCTGAACAACAAAGTTTTATTTTGGAAAAACACCATCATTATGGGAATGTACACGCGGTAGAAAAATTACGTCAATCGATCGAAATATGGTATGCCACAAGTGAATATTTGCGACAAGAAATGAATCCTAATTTTCGGATGACCGATCCTTTTAATCCAGTCCATATAATGTCTTTTTCGGGAGCCAGAGGAAATGCATCTCAGGTACATCAATTAGTAGGTATGAGAGGATTAATGTCGGATCCCCAAGGGCAAATGATTGATTTACCCATTCAAAGCAATTTACGCGAAGGACTGTCTTTAACAGAATACATTATTTCTTGCTACGGAGCCCGTAAAGGGGTTGTGGATACCGCTATCCGAACATCAGATGCAGGATATCTCACGCGCAGACTTGTTGAAGTAGTTCAACACATTGTTGTACGTCGAACAGATTGTGGCACCGTTCGAGGTATTTCTGTAAGTCCTCGAAATGGAATGATGGCGGACAGGATTTTTATCCAAACATTAATTGGCCGTGTATTAGCAGATGATATATATATAGGTTCGCGATGTATTGCTACTAGAAATCAAGATATTGGGGTTGGACTTGTCAGTAGATTCATAACTTTTAGAGCACAACCAATCTCTATTCGAACCCCCTTTACTTGTAGGAGTACATCTTGGATTTGTCAATTATGTTATGGCCGGAGTCCAGCTCATGACGACCTGGTCGAATTAGGAGAAGCCGTAGGTATTATTGCAGGTCAATCTATTGGAGAACCGGGCACTCAATTAACATTAAGAACTTTTCATACCGGCGGAGTATTTACAGGGGGTACTGCAGAACATGTGCGAGCCCCTTCTAATGGAAAAATAAAATTCAACGAGGATTTGGTTCATCCGACACGTACACGTCATGGACATCCTGCTTTTCTATGTTCTAGAGACTTGTATGTAACTATTGAGAGTGAAGATATTATACACAATGTGTGTATTCCGCCCAAAAGTTTTCTTTTAGTTCAAAACGATCAATATGTAGAATCAGAACAAGTGATTGCTGAGATTCGCGCGAGAACATCCACTTTGAATTTGAAAGAGAAGGTTCGAAAACATATTTATTCTGACTCAGAAGGCGAAATGCACTGGAATACTGATGTGTACCATGCACCTGAATTTACATATGGTAATATTCATCTCTTACCAAAAACAAGTCATTTATGGATATTATTAGGGGAGCCCTTGAGATACAGCCTAGGCCCTTGTTCGATCCACAAGGATCAAGATCAAATGAACGCTTATTCTCTTTCTGTCAAGCCAAGATATATTGCTAACCCCTCAGTAACTAATAATCAAGTGAGACACAAATTTTTTAGTTCGTATTTTTCTGGTAAAAATCAAAAAGGAGATAGGATTCCTGATTATTCAGAACTGAATCGAATGACATCTACGGGTCGTTGTAATCTCAGATATCCGGCCATTCTCGACGGTAATTCTGATTTATTGGCAAAGAGGCGAAGAAATAGATTCATAATCCCACTCGAATCGATTCAAGAAGGCGAGAACCAACTAATACCCTCTTCAGGTATCTCAATGGAAATCCCCATAAATGGTATTCTCCGTAGAAATAGTATTCTTGCTTATTTCGATGATCCTCGATATATAAGAAAGAGCTCGGGACTTACTAAATATGAGACTAGAGAACTAAATTCAATCGTCAACGAAGAGGATTTGATTGAGTATCGAGGAGTCAAGGTATTTTGGCCAAAATACCAAAAGGAAGTAAATCCATTTTTTTTTATTCCCGTGGAAGTCCACATTTTGGCCGAATCTTCTTCCATAATGGTACGGCACAATAGTATTATTGGGGCAGATACACAAATCACTTTCAATAGAAGAAGTCGGGTAGGCGGATTGGTCCGAGTGAAGAAAAAAGCAGAAAAAATGAAACTGATAATCTTTTCTGGAGATATCCATTTTCCTGGAAAGACAAATAAGGCATTCCGATTGATACCGCCAGGAGGGGGAAAACCAAATTCCAAAGAATACAAAAAATTGAAAAATTGGCTCTATATCCAACGAATGAAACTTTCCAGGTATGAAAAAAAGTATTTTGTTTTGGTTCAACCTGTAGTCCCATATAAAAAAACGGATGGTATAAATTTAGGAAGACTTTTCCCGCCGGATCTCTTGCAGGAAAGTGATAATCTACAACTTCGAGTTGTCAATTATATCCTTTATTACGACCCAATTCTTGAAATTTGGGACACAAGTATTCAATTAGTTCGGACTTCTTTAGTGTTGAATTGGGACCAAGACAAAAAAATCGAAAAGGCCTGTGCTTCCTTTGTTGAAATAAGGACAAATGGTTTGCTTAGATATTTTCTAAGAATCGACTTAGCTAAGTCACCTATTTCTTATACCGGAAAAAGGAACGATCTGTCGGGTTCAGGATTGATCTCTGAGAATGGATCAGATCGCGCTAATGTCAATCCATTTTCTTCCATTTATTCCTATTCCAAGGCAAGGATTAAAGAATCCCTTAATCCAAATCAAGGAACTATCCATGCGTTGTTGAATCGAAATAAGGAATCTCAATCTTTGATAATTTTGTCATCATCCAATTGTTTTCGAATAGGCCCATTCAACAATGTAAAATCTCCCAATGTGATAAAAGAATCAATCAAAAAGAACCCCCTAATTCCAATTAGGAATTCGTTGGGCCCGTTAGGAACAGGTTTTCCAATTTATAATTTTGATTTATTTTCCCATTTAATAACCCATAATCAGATCTTGGTAACTAACTATTTGCAACTTGACAATTTCAAACAGATTTTTCAAATACTTAAATATTATTTACTGGATGAAAATGGTCAAATTTATAATCCCTATTCATGCAGTAACATCATTTTGAATCCATTCCATTTGAATTGGTATTTTCTCCATTACAATTATTGTGAAGAGACATCTCCAATCGTTAGTCTTGGGCAGTTTCTTTGTGAAAATGTATGTATAGCCAAAAAAGGACCGCATTTAAAATCGGGTCAAGTTCTAATTGTTCAAGTTGACTCTGTGGTAATACGATCAGCTAAGCCTTATTTGGCTACTCCAGGAGCAACTGTTCATGGACATTATGGGGAAATCCTTTACGAAGGCGATACATTAGTTACATTTATATATGAAAAATCAAGATCTGGTGATATAACGCAAGGTCTTCCAAAAGTGGAACAGGTGTTAGAAGTGCGTTCAATTGATTCAATATC